TGTTTCTATTGAAATTTCTTCACTTTCTACACACGTCTTTTTTTCGGAGGTCTACAGCCATTATGTGGCATAGGGGTTACATCCCGTACGAAAGTTAATAGTATACCACTTCTACGAATAGCTCGTAATGCTGCGTCTCTTCCGAGACCGGGACCTTTTATCATGACTTCTGCTCGTTGCATACCTTGATCAACTACTGTACGAATAGCATTTGCTGCAGCAGTTTGAGCGGCAAAGGGTGTCCCTCTTCTCGTACCCTTGAATCCACAAGTACCGGCCGAGGACCAGGAAACCACCCGCCCCCGCACATCTGTAACTGTGACTATGGTATTATTGAAACTTGCTTGAACATGAATAACTCCCTTTGGTATTCTACGTGTACTCTTACGTGAACCAATACGTACATTCCTACGTGAACCAGTTCTCGGTATAGCTTTTGCCATATTGTATCATCTCATAAATATGAGTCAGAAATATATGGATATATCCATTTTATGTCAAAACAGATTTCTTATTTGTACATTGAGCCCTTTAGCGGGTCTGATTATCCTTGTCTTTGTTTATGTCTCGGGTTGGAACAAATTACTATAATGCGCCCCCGCCTACGGATTAGTCGACATTTTTCACAAATTTTTCGAACGGAAGCTCTTATTTTCATATTTGTCATTCCTTATCTTAATTCTTTTTTGGTAGAAAATAAGTTTCTTGAAATTTTGCATCTCGAATCGTATCGAATAAAAATGACCTAATCTTTCGAATCCTTGTTTCGGAGTCGATAAATTATACGTCCTCTGGTTGAATCATAACGACTTACTTCAATTTTGACTTTATCTCCTGGCAGTATCCGTATAAAACTACGTCGGATCTTTCCTGAAACGTAACCTAGAATCAGATCTTCATTATCTAACCGAACTCGGAACATGCCATTGGGAAGCGATTCAGTAATTAAACCTTCATGAATCCATTTTTGTTCTTTCATTTCAGGTAAAGCCCCCCTGAAGTATCAATTAATGGAGGAAAGACGATATTAGACAACTCACCCCCTTTCTTTTTTTTTTTACAAATAGGAAGAGGTTTCGGATCCCATTTGGATATTAAATGGATTACCATATATAACACAAAATTTCTCCACCGATTCGTTCTAGTCGAGCCTCCCGGTCTGTCATTATACCCCGAGAAGTAGAAAGAATTACAATTCCCATCCCACCTAAAATTCTAGGAATTCGTTGAGAGTTAGAATAGATTCGTAAACCGGGTCTACTGATCCGTTTTAAATTTAAAAAATTTCTATAGGGTCTTTTCCCATTCCTTCTATGTCGAAGGGTTAAAACCAAAAAATATTTGTTTTTTTCTCGATGTTTTCTGACGTTTTCGATAAAACCCTCTCGGAAAAGTATTTTAACAATATTTTCGGTAATATTAGTAGATGCTATGCGAACAACTCTTTTTCTATCCATATCAGCATTTCGTATAGAGGTTATTATCTCAGCAATAGTGTCTCTACCCATGATGAACTAAAATTATTGGTGTCTCAAAATTGGATATAATCAACATGTTTTTCTTTTTTTTTTTTTATTGATTTATGAATAGGAATTTTGCAAGGTATATGCGTGAGACACAATCTACGAATTAATCTAGTTCTTAATCTATTTCTTTCAAATACCCCAAAGATATCACGATCTCATTTTATTTTATAATACCTCGGGAGCTAATGAAACTATTTTAGTAAAATTCAATTTTCTCAATTCACGGGGGATTGCCCCAAAAATTCGAGTTCCTTTTGGATTTCCTTCTTGATCAATCACAACTGCAGCATTGTCATCATATCGTATTATCATACCGCTGTCACGTTTTAGTTCTTTACAGGTACGAACAATTACAGCTCTCACTACTTCTGATTTTTCTAGGGGCATATTTGGTACTGCTTCTTTAATCACAGCAACAATAACGTCACCAATATGAGCATATCGACGATTACTAGCTCCTATGATTCGAATACACATCAATTCTCGAGCCCCGCTGTTATCCGCTACATTTAAATGGGTCTGAGGTTGAATCATATCAAATTTTTTGTTTATTCTTCCAATGCAAAGGATGAAGAAAATAAAAGAAATATTGTTTGTCCAAAAAAAGAAACCTGCGTTTTTGTTTTATCCCTAAGATTCATCTCTGTCGGTTCTACATTTTTATCCCGAAATAATAAATTGAGTTCGTATAGGCATTTTAGATGCTGCTATTAAAATAGCCCTTCTAGCTATATTTTCGGTTACTCCACCCATTTCATATAGTATTCGCCCCGGTTTAACAACAGCTACCCAATATTCAGGGGATCCTTTCCCCGAACCCATACGTGTTTCAGCAGGTCTTACTGTAACTGGTTTGTCTGGAAATATACGGACCCATATTTTTCCACCACGGCGTGCATTTCGTGTCATTGCTCGTCGACCTGCTTCGATTTGTCTAGATGTGATCCAAGCAGGTTCAAGTGCCTGAAGAGCAT